GTTCAAATCCAGCTCGGCCCAATAATTCGCTGATCCAAGATGAAATTAAAATTATATAACCTATCTGTTTTCCAGAAATGCTTGTGATACAGAAGAAAAAGAAAACTTTCTGATATACCCCTATTTTGATTTTTTTGTTATCAAAAATTAGAATCTTCTTAAGAATCTAGATTCATATCAGGATCTGTAAGTATAAAGTCTAAGGAAAAGAGTAAAGAACAAAAGATTATTATTTATCATTGAAAGATGGATTGATTTGGCAATAACAAAAGGATTACTATTAATCCATGTCACTTAACCTATGGGTGATCAATATATCACCTGCGTCCCGGCTACAACAGAGTGATTAATGGAGATCATACAAATATATATTCTATACACCTTAATTTCCTTGGGATTGTAGTTCAATTGGTCAGAGCACCGCCCTGTCAAGGCGGAAGCTGCGGGTTCGAGCCCCGTCAGTCCCGGCGGACCCAATAAATACTCAATTCATCTCTCTTTTCATATCATAGAAAAGGAGAGATGAAAAGGGGGACAAGGATCAAATTATCTCATGCAAATTGCACACTGAACTTTTGATATATGCGTCCCAGCAGTACTAATTCAAATAAATAAAAAAATGCAAAAGAAAGGAACTTTTGATTGGATTAGAAATAAAATGTTGGATTCGGTATGGATAAAAGATCTTTCTCTGTTATACTATAAAATTCTCGATGATGAACCAATTTGATGTTATTCATGATATTGAGCCGATTCAATATCATTCATTGAAATTTAATTCATCCCATTGAATTTACAGGCGAAAGATTTATTATCTCTATGGGGCTCTATGGGATTAAATCCCGAGTTATTGCAAAGTAAAAAAAAAAAGCGAAAGATGAGATTATGGAAGTAAATATTCTTGCATTTATTGCTACTGCACTGTTCATTCTAGTTCCTACTGCTTTTTTACTTATTATATATGTAAAAACAGTCAGTCAAAATAATTAAATTTGAATGTAACTTGACTTCGTAGTTCTTATCAATGATTGAAGAAATTTAATGAGCGGACTAGAATCAACAGTATTCTATGAATACTAGTATGGTAGAAAAAGAAATAGTATGGTAGAAAGAGTCATCTATTTTTTTCTACCATACTATTTCTTTGAGTAGTGTTATTTAATGTATAAAACTCTATAAAGATAGAGGCTTGATATAGATCAATCTAAAATAATATCTGTGAAGAAATTGACTATCATCTATATTCCTCTTACTTTCGAAATACGAACATGCGATGGGAATCGGTCAAATATCTCTTTGATTTTTATGGAAAATATTATTTATCTAATATATTATACTCCACCAGAATCCAAAATATTAAATGAATAATACGAATTTCATTAGATAGTTAAAAACGCTAACTAAATTTCGTAGTACCCTTAGAGTCCACTTCTTCCCCATACTACAAGTGAAAGGGAAAATGTAAAGACTACCATTAAAGCAGCCCACGCGAGACTTACTATATCCATGTGAATTGTTGTCCCCTACCTCTATGAATATGAAGGAATTATTCCTTTATTGCTCACTAATAATAGGGGAATCAATGGTGTAGAGTCAAAAAAAAGGGGGGGTTCTGTTCTGGACCAACACTATTGATGAACTAATCCATTGATTCCACGAATAAGTTCTTATATGATTTCTAGTAGAATCTGGAAACATTAAGCCCAAGCAAAATAACAACAGGAAGTGACACCCTTAGAAGTCTTGAGGGAATGTTACTAATAGAACATGTAGGATAATCCTACCTAGTGTTTCTTTTTTTTCCTTTATAAGCAAAATAAGAAAAAGGCATAAAAATTTGGAATCAAGACAGATTGCTACCCATCACATACCTCGATTTGCCATTTGATCTAATCCTTACCCTCTTGTCTTTGAAACAATCGTAAACGTAAAATAGCCAATTCTTAACTAGGGTTTAGGTTTATCAAAAAGAAATTCTTTAGTTTTGCACTTTTTTTATATAAAAAAGCTCCAATCTATCTAATATTGATTAAATGCTCAAGCATTCAGAGACTTTCATGAGTTGTATACAAAGTATCTTCTGCCCTTTCCACAACTACTAATTAGATTCCCCGTCCGGCTATCCAATCTAATTCAAGTCCTAGTTAGTAGAAACTATATTAGTAGTAGAAGGGCTATCAAGACGTACCGATTCCCTTCCACTACTCTAATCTTTCTTTTATTGAATCCTAGACACAAGGATTTACAGCCAGCCCCCTACAGATTGCTTAGAATCAAACAAGGATCATACCCCCTGCTGGGGAAGAATTCGTCGAGTTATATCGGTATTCAGTATAAGGAATTTTGAGTCTTTTGTTGATCAGGCGACACCCGGATTTGAACTGGGGAAAAAGGATTTGCAGTCCCCCGCCTTACCACTCGGCCATGCCGCCAAAACGATACAAAATAGATGAAACTATCTCCCCCTTTTTGTATATAATTGCATCTTGAATTCCTTTTT